ACGATTCACGGGGAGGTAAAGAAATAGATCGAACCGAGCACCTGCGTCCTTATCTATCTTACAAGGAAAAGGAAAAAATGACATTATATATATATAACATATTTAACATAGTTAAAGATAATTATAAACAAACCAAATCCTATTTTTTTATTCTAATTAGAGATACGGCTGAAATAGGATTTTAGGGATAAGAAATAAACTAACCAAACCATGGATAAATCCAAGCGAACTTTTCTTAAATCCAAGCGATCTTTTCGTAGGCGTTTGCCCCCGATCCAATCGGGGGATCGAATTGATTATAAAAACATGAGTTTAATTAGTCGATTTATTAGTGAACAGGGAAAAATATTATCTAGACGAGTGAATAGATTGACCTTGAAACAACAACGATTAGTTACTATTGCTATAAAACAAGCTCGTATTTTATCTTTGTTACCTTTTCTTAATAATGAGAAACAATTTGAAAGAACCGAGTCGACCACTAGAACTCCTAGTCTTAGAGCCAGAAAAAGATAGGTTTACTCTTTCTTCACTTGAATTCGAATTCCCATCCGAACTCAAACGGGGATTTTTATTTTGTTGGAAAAATCCAAGAATCCGGATTGCATTTTTGTGTCGTAAGAAAACAAATAATAATCTGGGAAGAATAAATTTTTTTATTTAACTTGTTGATTCATTTTTTTTTTACTACTTTACTCATATTTTATTCATTTTTATTCGACCTTCCCGGAGTTCATTCTCCGGGCAACTCCGTTTAACCGGTGGATTCCTTCCAACCTACTTCTTTTATGATCTCATTGGAAATCATATAAAGACAATTCCTATTTGATATAGCTATTTGTGCAAGTATTTTACGATTAAGAAGCAACTGTCTCTTGTACAGACCGTTTATTAATCTACTATAACTATAGCATACCCCCCTTTCACGAATTGCTGCATTTATTCGAGTGATCCATAAACGACGAAAATTGATTTTTTGCTTATCCCTATCCCGATGAGCCGAAACCAAAGCTCTTATTTTTTGTTGAGTAATAGTTCGAGTAAGTCTTGAATGAGCCCCCCGAAAGCTTGATGCAAATAAACGAATTTTTGTTCTACGTCTCCGAGCGATATATCCCCGTCTAATTCTGGTCATTGAATAAATGAAACTTTCACGAATAACTAATAGATTTCCTTTCTTTCAGTTATTCTTTTGCCCCTTTCCTAGTATATTAATAACAAAACGGATTTTTCCAATGTATAAACTAAAAATTCCAACGGCTTTGGCTACTATAACCTTCCCAACCACGATTTTTTCTTTTTTATAGGTGTTTCGCCTCGAAATACGAAATTGTACTATACTAGGTATTAAAAATAAAAAAAAATAGCAATGATAAAGAAATAGTGGATTCCATCGTTTCTATGGTTACTTCTTAAACGGTGAGGTCTTCTCTATACACCGGAGCCTTTACTTCATTTAATCAATGTTATTGCTAACTTGTATAGTTCACATTCTTCGGCTCTACCCATGAATTATCCAGTAATAGGTCTTTCACAACGAGCTCTACCTATACAGTAACGGTATTTAATTATGAAGGTTGGCTGGGTAGCTGACCCTGTTAGTCCGTTCTTGCAAGAGGGGTCTATATTAACTAAGATTTCCTCCGCTTAATGGATAACCATTTGCTACCAATGGAGAATTGCTTCTCATCTTGAATTGAGGTGAGTGGATTTACACCAATAGAAACCATAAATTTCATACACAATAAAAGGGATATGCTCCATTTTCTTATTTTTAGATAGGAAATGTAGTTTTTTTCCGTTCTATCCTATTTGATCATTGATATTCGAACGTGGCTCTCTTTCCTTTGTTCTAGTTCATGATCTGAACGAGTCGCACATACACCCTAGTACATGTTCCTCGACGCTGAGGGCATCCCCGAAGCGCGGGGGATTTTGTGACATTTCTAATTGGCTGTCTTGTATTTCTAATAAGTTGTTTAATCGTTGGCATGTTGAATCATATACATAATGGACTGGTTTAGATCGATCCTAACCGCATGATTATGAATTCCTTTTATTGAATAGAATAGTAAATAAAAGTCATAATATATTAATATGAAACTCGGCAGGGGTAATTTCAAATCACGAATTGATGCGAAATCCAGGCTATTGTCATTCAACCGCTACAAGATCAACAATTCCATAAGCTTGGGCCTCTGTTGCTGACATAAAAACATCTCTTTCCATGTCTTCGGAGACAACCCATAGGGGTTTGCCCGTTCTTTGTACATAAACCCTTGTCAGGGTTTCACGTAGTTTCAGCAGTTCTCCCACTTCCAGGATGAATTCTCCCGTTGCTACTTCAGAAAAAGAACCAGCAGGTTGATGGATCATTACCCTGATGATATAAGAAAATAAAAGGTTTCTTTATTTCGCATGATGAGGAGAAGATAAAAGAAAGATAAAAGAATAACAAGAAAAAAGATAGAATCGAACAACCGTACGGGCATTATGCATT